ATAAATTTTAAATAATTTTAAATTTTTATCTTACTACTTCATAAATATTTTAGAATAAAAAAAGAACCTAAATTTTTGAAACTTAAAATTGAAACAATTATATTATTTTTTTTATAAAAAATAATATTATTTTTATAAAAGTTTTTCAATATGTAAAGCCAATTTATACGGGAATAGGATTTGAACCTATAATTATCAGATCATGAGCCTAATGAGTTAACCTATTACTCTATCCCGATAAAACACTTCTAATGGGATTTGAACCCATATTTATATCACGAAAAAATACTGTCTTACCCTTAAACGATAGAAGCTAAATAAAGTCAAAAGCATTTTTTACTAAAGAGTACTTTACACCTGGTAAGTCTTTAACTTTACCTCCAGAAATTAAAACAACAGAATGTTCTTGTAAATTATGACCTTCTCCTGGAATATAACAAATCAATATTTTACTATTTGATATTTTAACTTTAGCAACTTTTCTTTCTGCTGAATTTGGTTTTTTGGGATTCATTGTATATAATTTTAAACAAATTCCTTTTTTTTGAGGGGACTTAAATTTTTTTTTAAAATTTAAATTAAATTTAATTTTTTTTTTAATTTGAATTATATTTAGCATTTAATTTTTAAATTAATTTTGTAGCAAATAAAAAAATAAATAATTTCAAAAACAAAAAATAAAATAATTAAAATAAAAATTTGAGTAAATAAATCTAAATTTGTAAATAAGAAAAATATAAAAAATATAAAAAAAATTAATTGATTTTTAAATTGATTAAAATAACAAAATAAGTTTATTTTATTTATAAAAATATAAATTTGAAATAATAATAATAAAAATAATAATAAAAAAAAAATAAAATTAATTTTTAATGAAATAAATCAAACTAAATATTTATCAAAATGAAATTGAAAATTAAAAAGTGAAGATATATTAATATTAAAATTCTTATCTCAAAATAATAAAAAATAAATAAAATTATTAGAAAAAAAGATAAAAAGATAAAATAAAATTAATAAAATTCCTATAATAAATAAAATTAATTTTTTGATAAATTTTTTTTGATAAATAAAAAAACTTGAACTAAAAAATAAATAATAAAAAAATAATAAGTTAGGAATACATAAAAATAAAATGTTATTTAAAATTAAAAAAAAAATTAAATTAATTAGCTCTAATAAATGAGAAATCAAAATTTTTTTAAAAGTCAATTTTAATAAAGTAAATGAATATAAAATAAATAAAATATGAATTTTTAAAAATAATATTAAAATTAAAAAAAATATAGTGATAATTGTAACAAAAAAATAAAATTTTAATTCAAAAAAATAAAAAATTATCAATAAAATTAATTAATAAACTAAGTGTATTAGGGTTTGAACCTAAAATCAAAAAATTAAAAGTTTTTTGCTTTACCAATTAAGCTATACACTTAAATTACGTTTGGAAAGATTCGAACTTTCAATTTTTAAATTCGTAATTTAATGCTTTATCCAGTTTTAGCTACAAACGTTAAAATAAGCAATAACGGATTTGAACCATTAACTTTTTCAGTGTAAACGAAATATTCTACCAATTAAATTAATTGCTTAATAACTTTCTGAATAGGATTTGAACCTATAATTTTTAGGTTAACAACCAAACGCTTTAACCAATTAAGCTATCAGAAATACGTTTTAAAGGATTTGAACCCTTATATCTAATTTAGAAGATTAGTGTTTTATCCAAATTTAAACTAAAAACGTTATAAAATTAAGAAGAATAAGATTTGAACTTATGATACTTATTTTAGTATTCTAATTTAGCAAATTAGTGCTTTAACCACTCAGCCATCTTCTCTATTATGCCACCCTAAAAGTGTTTTTAGACATTAGTTTAAAAAGTTGATTTGAAAATAACATACTAACTTTGGGATTTGGTAAATATATCAACAAATCAACGGAGAGGCCTCAAATTTAGCCTCTAGAACGCATCAAAACATAAAAGTTGAACTAAAATAAATAATATGACATAAACCCGCAAAAATCGCATTTATGCCACCCTAAAAGTGTTTTTAGACATTAGTTTAAAAAGTTGATTTGAAAATAACATACTAACTTTGGGATTTGGTAAATATATCAACAAATCAACGGAGAGGCCTCAAATTTAGCCTTTCAAATCAACTTTTTAAACTAATGTCTAAAAACACTTTTAGGGTGGCATAAATGCGATTTTTGCGGGTTTATGTCATATTATTTATTTTAGTTCAACTTTTATGTTTTGATGCGTTCTAGGCTAAATTTGAGGCCTCTCCGTTGATTTGTTGATATATTTACCAAATCCCAAAGTTAGTATGTTATTTTCAAATCAACTTTTTAAACTAATGTCTAAAAACACTTTTAGGGTGGCATAATTCAAATCAACTTTTTAAACTAATGTCTAAAAACACTTTTAGGGTGGCATAAATGCGATTTTTGCGGGTTTATGTCATATTATTTATTTTAGTTCAACTTTTATGTTTTGATGCGTTCTAGCTTAGGTAGGGAGTATAGTTTAACTTGATAAAACATATGATTTGCGTTCATAAATTATTGGTTTGATTCCAATTATTTCCACTAATGCTAAGAGAATGGTTTAATTGGTTAAAACGTTGGTTTTCAAAACCAAAAAATTGAAAGTTCGAATCTTTCTTCTCTTGTATTAAAATTAAAAAAATTCATAAAATGATATTAAACCAAAAAATTATAGCAAGTCCTCTTGAACAATTTGAAATTGTTAATTTAGTTCCAATTTCTTTTTTTAAATTAAATATTTCTTTCACAAATTCTTCTTTGTTTATGTCATTAATTTTTTTTTCAATTATATTTTTTTTATCTTTAGCAGTTCACAAAAGTTTATTAATTCCAAATTCTTTTCAAGTATTTAAAGAATTTTTTTATAATTTAACTTCTAATATTGTGAAGGATAATCTTGGCCCTAAAGGTGAAGTTTTCTTGCCTTTTATTTTTACTTTACATTTTTTTTTATTTTTTAGTAATTTAATAGGAATGGTTCCATATAGTTTTACTATAACTAGTCACATTATTTTTACATTTAGTTTAGCATTATCTATTTTTATTGGTATTAATATTATTGGATTAAAAACCCATGGTTTGTTATTTTTTTCATTATTTTTGCCAAAAAACGTACCTATTTTTATTATTCCGTTATTAATCACTATTGAATTTTTATCTTACCTAGTAAAGGTATTTACGTTATCAATTCGTTTATTTGCTAATATGACTTCTGGCCATACACTACTAAAAATAATTGCAGGATTTTCTTGAACTATGCTAAAATCTGGTGGTTTACTTGCTTTTTTTCATATTATTCCATTATTTTTATTATTAGCTTTGATTGGTTTAGAAATAGCTATTGCAATTCTACAAGCTTATGTTTTTACTTTACTTTCTTGTATTTATTTAAATGATGTTTTAGATTTACATTAAATTAAAATGCCACAATTAGATTTATTAATAATTTTTCCTCAAATTTTTTGATTTTTTTTAATTTTTATTTTTTTATACTTATTTATTTTACATTATTTTTTACCTAAAATCTTATTAATAATAAAGTTTAGACAAAAATTAATTGATCTTAATAATAATGAATTTTTTTTAATTAATAAATTACTTTTAAAGAACAAAAAAACAATAAATAATAATTTAATTTTAAATTTAGAAAAACTTAAAAATTCTTTTTTTTTGAATCAGTCAAAAATTGATTTAATTTTTTCAGATAACAAATTTACTAACCCTGAAATACTAAATAAAAAAAGTATATTTTTTAATTATAAATTAGAAATTTATTTTAATAAATTTTATTCAGATTTAATTTTAGTATTACCTTCTTGTTTAAATTTAAACAAATAAAATGTATTTAATAACTTTAATTTTGCCATTATTGGGTTCTCTTTTTTCTGGCTTTTTTGGACGTAAATTAGGATTCTATGGTTCTAGTTTTATTACATTTTTTTGTATATTTTTTTCTAATATTTTATCTTTTTTAATTTTTTATGAAATTGGATTTTCAAACACAAAAATATTCATTCATTTAAATTCTTGATTTGAATCAGGAATAATAAAAATAAATTGAAATTTTTTATTTGATAATGTAACAGTTACAATGCTTATTGTTATAACTACTATTTCAACTTTGGTTCATTTGTATTCTATAAATTATATGGGTTCCGATCCACATTTTTCTAGATTTATGTCTTATTTAGAAATTTTTACTTTTTTCATGTTAATCTTAGTAACCTCAAATAATTTAATACAAATGTTTTTAGGCTGGGAAGGTGTAGGTTTATCTTCTTATTTACTAATTAATTTTTGAAATACAAGATTATCAGCCAACCGTTCTGCTTTAAAAGCTTTAATTGTTAACCGTATTGGTGATTTTGGATTAATATTTTCAATTATTTTAATTTTTTATTTATTTAAATCATTTAATTTTAGTACAATTTTTTCTTTAGTTCCATTTTTTATTGATTATAATTTTTGTATACTAAATTACAGTATAAATTGTATTACCCTAATAGGTGTTTTTTTAATTTTAGGTGCAGTTGGTAAATCTGCGCAACTTGGATTACATACTTGGTTACCCGATGCTATGGAAGGACCTACTCCTGTTTCAGCATTAATTCATGCGGCTACTATGGTAACTGCCGGAGTATTTTTAATTATTAGATTTTCACCACTTTTAGAATTTTCTTCGGTTTCTTTATTTTTATTAGTTTTCTTCGGTTCTTTAACAGCTTTTTTTGCTGCATTATCAGGAATTTTTCAACATGATTTAAAGAAAGTAATTGCTTATTCAACATGTAGCCAACTTGGTTACATGGTATTTTGCTGCGGCTTATCTTGTTATAATGTAAGTCTTTTTCATTTAACTAATCATGCTTTTTTTAAAGCTTTACTTTTTTTAAGTGCAGGATCTGTGATTCATGCAATTAATGATGAGCAAGATATGAGAAAAATGGGTTCTTTAATAAATTTTTTACCTATTACTTACTCTTTAATGTTGTTAGGTTCTTTTACTCTTTTAGGTTTTCCATTTTTAACAGGATTTTACTCAAAAGATTTAATTATTGAAATTTCATTTCTTTATAGAAATAACAATATTTTTTTAAATTTTGGTTCTTTTGCTTGTTGGCTAGGTAGCATAACTACATTTTTAACAGCTTACTATTCTTTTAGATTAATATTTTTAACGTTTATTAATAACTCAAATTTAAATAAAATAAATTTGAATTCAGTTTTTGAGTCTTCTTGATTTATTTTAGTTCCTTTACTAATTTTAGGAATATTTAGTATTTTTTTTGGATACTTTTTAAAAGATTTTTTTGTTGGTCTTGGAACAGATTCATGGAATTCCTCAATTTTGATATTTCCTAAAAATTTTAATTTTTTAGAAAGTGAATTTTTGTTTATTTTTTATAAATGAATTCCATTTTTATTAAGTTTAATTGGATTTTTTATTGCAATAGCTATAAATACAAAAGCTATAAATATAAATTTTATTACTTATTTATCAATTACTAATTTTATATTTTTTTTAATCAATAAAAAATGATTCTTTGATTCAATATATAATAAATTAATTGTATTTCCAATTTTAAATTTTGGATACTACATTTCTTTTAAAAATTTAGATAGAGGTTTCATTGAGTTAATTGGCCCCTTTGGCTTTTCAATTTTAATTTACCAGTTATCCAATATTTTTTCTTCAATTCAATCAGGGTGGTTAAGTCATTATATTTTTTATGTAATCTTATTTACTTTAATTATTTTAAATTTTTTTTTTTTAAAAATTTCTGTTTACTACATTATATTTTATTTTGTTTTAATTTTTTTCATTTAATCTAAATTATTATTACAGAGTCTATAGCTTAATGGTTAGAGCGTACGCGTGTGACGTGTTTGAAGAATTTTTTCAAAAGCTAATTTTAAAAATAAGTGAAAATCTTATTAATATTCATTATTTACAATAATATTACAAAAATTTAAATCAAACTAAAGCAATTTAAATTAAATAAATTTTATGAATACTTATAGAAATTTATTGAAAACATTCTAAATTAATTTTTTTAGTTAATTCAAAAGCGTGCTAAATATGATAACAAAAAAAATGTAAAGTAAAATTCTAAAAAATTTATATTTTTAAAATTGGAACACGGCAAAAAATTAAGGGATTGATTTTAAGCTAATGTTTTTTTATAATGATTAAAATATGCTAATAAACTCAAAATTTATATGATAAGAAATTTAAGCTGTATGATAAGAAATTATCTTGTACAGTTTTTTACAAAGTTAAGTAATTTTCGATTGTAACTTGATAAGCGTGAAATTGATTGTTCAAATCAATCTGGACTCATAAAATAAAATAATATTTTATGTTAACTTATAATTTATTACTTATAATTTCAATACTTCCGTTAATTAATATTTTTTTAATTATTTTTATTTCTAATATAAAATTTTGTAAATTAATTACTTTAATCATTACAAATCTAGTTTTTATTTTCTCATTTTTAATTTGAATTTTGTTTAACTCAAAAACATCATTATTCCAATTTTGTTTAACTTTATTTTGGTCACATAAATTTAATTTAAGTTATTCAATTGGAATTGATGGAATTTCGATTTTTTTTATTTTACTTACCAGTTTTCTTATTCTAGTTTGTATTATAACAAGTTGGAGTTCCATTAAATTTTTATTAAAAGAATATTTAATTTGTTTTTTAATTCTAGAATTTTGTTTAATTCAAGTTTTTTGTGTTTTAGATTTATTATTATTTTATATTTTTTTTGAAAGTATTTTAATTCCAATGTTTTTAATTATTGGTCTTTGAGGTTCAAGAGAAAGAAAAATTAGAGCTGCTTACCAATTTTTTTTGTATACTTTAATTGGTTCTTTTCTTATGCTAATAGCATTGGTCTTTATTTATTTAGAAATTGGAACCTTTGATATTCAAATTTTATCTCACTACTTTTTTAACAAAGAAATTCAAATTTGATTATGATTAGCCTTATTTATAGGGTTTGCTGTCAAAATACCTATGTTTCCATTTCACCTTTGGCTTCCAGAAGCTCATGCAGAAGCCCCTACAGCAGGTTCTATCATTTTAGCTGGAATTTTATTAAAAATTGGAGGTTATGGATTTTTAAGATTTTCGTTACCTATGTTTCCGGAGGCTTCCGTATATTTTTCTCCTTTAATATTTACTTTAAGTATAATTGCTGTTATTTATGGTTCCTTAACTACTTTACGACAAATTGATTTAAAAAAAATTATTGCGTATTCGTCTATTTCACATATGGGTTTTGTAACTATCGGGATATTTTCTTTTAATATTCAAGGAATTGAGGGGAGTATTTTATTAATGTTAAGTCATGGAATTATTTCAAGTGCTTTATTTTTTTGTATTGGGATACTATACGATCGATATAAAACTAGATTAATTAAATACTATAGTGGTTTAGTTCAATTTATGCCCTTATTTATAATTTTTTTTTCATTTTTTTCATTTTCCAATACTGGGTTTCCAGGAACTAGCAGTTTTGTTGCAGAGCTTTTAATTTTATTTGGTTCTTCTAATTTTAGTCTTTTAGTAACTTTTTTTCTAAGTTTTGGAATTATTTTTTCAGCTTCTTATTCAATTTGATTATTAAATAGAATTAGTTTTAATAATATAAATTTTTTTTATATTAAAAAATATCAGGATATTTCTCGGAGAGAATTTTTATTATTATTTTTATTATTATTATTTACTTTGCTTTTTGGAATTTTTCCTTACTTACTTTTAGATGAAATTCATTTTTCTGTTTTAAATTTATTACTTCAAATTAATAACTAACATGCTTTTTAATTTTAATTGATTTCAAATAATTTTTTTTTCAATTTTATTATTTTTTTCAATTATTTTTGATTTTGAATTATTTGTTTTAATCTTTGGCTTTTTTCTTCTTCATATAAGTAATGGTATGAAAGCAATTTTATTTGATTATTTACATTTAAACAAGTTATCTTTTTTTTTATTTACATTATCAAAAATTTTTTTACTAAAATATTTAATTTACGTAATAGAACTAATATTTTAAATGAACTTTTTATCTTTTTATCTTTTATCGTTTTATTCTGAATTATTTATTTTAATTAATATTTGCGTTCTTCTTTTATTTGGTTCAATTTTTTCTAGTAGAAAAAATTTAGGGTTTCCGATTTCTTCAAAATCTATTTTTTTTCTTAGTTTACAAATTTCTTTTCTTAGTCTTATATTAATTTTTAATCAAAATCCTATCTTTATAATAAGTTGAAATTCTTTTTTCATTTTTGATTCTTCATCATATTATTTTAAATTAGTTTTTTTAATTTTTTTTATTGTTTGGCTTTTTTCAGTTTATAATTTTAGTCAAAAATTTAAAGTAATAAAATTTGAATTTTGAATTTTAGCTTTATTAAGTTTAATTTCTTTATTTTTGATAATTCAATCTTTTGATTTACTAACTATTTATTTGTCTATTGAATTTCAAAGTTTAATTTTTTATATACTAGCTAGCTTTAATCGAAATTCTGAGTTTTCAACAGAAGCTGGAATAAAATATTTTATTCTAGGTGCATTGTCTTCAGCATTATTACTTTTAGGAATTTCTATAATTTATTACTTAACTGGATTAACTCATTTTAATGATTTAATGAAATTTTTTAGTATAGATTTAACTAACAATTTTATATTTTTTAATGAATTATTATTTGGATTACTTTTAATAATTATTGCATTTTTATTTAAATTTAATTCTGCACCATTTCATTTTTGAACTCCTGATGTTTACGAAGGATCTCCAACTCCAGTTACTTTATTTTTTTCTATCTTTCCAAAAATTTCTATTTTAATATTAATTTCTAGATTAAATTTTTTTATTTTTTATGATTTCAATCAATTTTTTATTTTTTTATTTACATGTTGTATCTTCTCTTCTTCATTAATTGGAACTTTTAGTGCTTTTTTTCAAAAAAAATGAAAAAGATTTATTACTTATAGTTCTATTAGTCATGTTAGTTTTTTTTTAATTTGCTTTATTTTTTCTGATTTTATAAGTATATTATCTTTATTTAATTTTCTTTTTATTTACTTAATTATGATTTTTTCTTTTTTTCTTTTTTTTTTAAATTTAAATTTTCTTAAATTTCCATTTTTTTTTCAAATTAGGTATTTAAATTCATTGAGTTCACTAAATTTTACTAATAAAATTTTGTCATTTTCTTTATTAATAATTTTATTTTCTATGATTGGAATTCCTCCTTTAGCAGGGTTTTTTGCTAAATTTTTTATTTTTTTTTCTTCAGTTCAAAAGAAAATATTTGGAATTACATTTTTTATTTTGTTTTTTAATTGTATTTCATGTTTTTATTACTTACGTATTATTAATTTAATTTACTTTAACAAAGTTCCAAAATTATATTTAATATTTTTACCAATTGATAAACCTAGCTCTTTAATTTTAAATATTTTTATTTTAGTAAATTTTTTTTTATTTTTAGATTTAAATTTTTTTTTGAATTTAATCAATTTATTTATTTTTTCTATTTTTTACTAATAAACTAAAAAAAAATATATGTTAATAATTTATTCTTTATTAAAAATTATTTCTATAATTCTTCCTCTTTTAATTGCTGTAGCTTACTTGACTCTAGCAGAACGAAAAGTTATGGCTGCAATTCAAAGACGTAAAGGACCAAATATTGTAGGTATTTTTGGTATTTTACAACCTTTAGCGGATGCTTTAAAATTATTTGTTAAAGAAACTATTCTACCATCAAGTGCAAATTTAAATATTTTTATTTTATCTCCAATTATTACTTTTTTTTTAAGTTTACTTTCATGATGTGTTGTTCCCATAGGTGAAGGATTAGTATTTTCTGATTTAAGCTTGGGGGTTTTATATTTATTAGCAATTTCTTCTTTAGGTATATATGGAATAATTATGGCAGGATGATCTAGTAATTCTAAATTTGCTTTTTTAGGAGCTCTGAGATCTGCTGCGCAAATGATCTCTTATGAAGTTTCGATTGGTTTAATATTAATGAATGTTTTAATTTGTGTAGGTTCTTTAAACTTTTCTGAAATTGTTTTAGCGCAACAATTTATTTGGTTTGTAATTCCACTTTTTCCAATTTTTATCATGTTTTACATTTCTATTTTGGCGGAAACTAATCGTGCTCCATTTGATTTACCAGAAGCAGAAGCAGAATTGGTAGCTGGGTACAATGTTGAGTATTCTGCGATGGGGTTTGCATTATTTTTTTTAGGTGAGTATGCTAATATGATTTTAATGTGCAGTTTGACTACAATTTTATTTTTAGGAGGTTGGTTGTCCCCTTTTAATATTAAAATATTAAATTGAATTCCTTCTGTTTTTTGGTTTAGTTTTAAAACTACATTTTTATTATTTGGATTTATTTGAATAAGATCTTCATTTCCTCGTTATAGATACGATCAATTAATGAGATTAGGTTGAAAAATTTTTTTGCCCTTTTCTTTAGCGTGAATTTTTTTTACAAGTGGGCTGCTATTAAGTTTAAACTGATTACCTTAAAAATTTTAACAATTAATAAATGAAAATTATTTATAATGAATATTTTTTAATATTTCTTTTTTTTAATATTTCTTTTTTTTTAGCATTTATAATTTTTTATTTATCTTACTTTTTAATTCCAAAAAAATTAGATCAAGAAAAAATAAGTGCATACGAATGTGGTTTTAATCCTTTTGATGATGCTAGATCTACTTTTGATATTAGATTTTATTTAGTAGCAATTTTATTTTTGATTTTTGATTTGGAAATTAGTTTTTTATTTCCTTGAACAGTATCCCTGAATACTATTTCCTTTTTCGGTTTTTGAGTTATGGTTTTTTTTCTAATAATTTTAACTATTGGTTTTATATTTGAATGATACAAAGGTGCTCTTGAGTGAGAATAAAAAAACTAAATTAATTAACTACAATAAAATTTTATTAAATGCTTGATACCAATTGAATTCAATTGCAAAAAAATATAAAAAAATACTGATTTTCGGGAATTCTTTAATTAGTTAATTAAAATAAATATTATATGAAAAAAACAAATTTAATTTTATCAATTTTATTTACTTATAACAATATATTTTTTATTATGTCTAATTTGCAAGGTAAAATTTTAAATTGGAGTTCATTGGGTTTTAATAAAACAAAAGGATTAAAAAAAATTACTAAAAATTCAATTAAAAGTAATTTAATTTACTATTCATTTTTAAAAAATTGTTTTTTTCATATTAAACTAATTGGATTAAATAAACATAAAAAAATTCTTTTAAAAATTTTAAAAGAATTAAACTTATCAATTTTGACTATTTATGATGAAACTAATTTTCCACATAATGGTTGTAAAAATAAAAAATTAAAGCGTATTTAATTAACAGAGTAGTTCAATGGTTAGAACATTAGAATCATAATCTATAAATTGTAGGTTCAAATCCTATCTCTGTTAAAAAAATAGACTAGAAAGTAAAATGGGTTTACAAAAGATTGCAAATCTTTATTTATTGGTTCAATTCCAATTCTAGTCTAATAAATAAATTTTTTGAGAGGTGCTGAAAAAAATTAAATTTTAAAAGAAAATATGAATGTAACTTTACAAAGTGCAAAAATGATTGGAGCTGGATTAGCTACAATTGGCTTAACAGGAGTTGGTGCTGGAGTTGGAATTGTATTTGGTTCATTAGTAATGGCATATGCAAGAAATCCATCTTTAAAACAACAATTATTTGGATATACAATTTTAGGTTTTGCTTTAACAGAAGCTGTTGCTTTATTTGCTTTAATGATGGCTTTTTTAATTTTATTTACTTAATTTATTTTAGGATATAATGTAATGGTAACATATTTATTTTGGGAGTAAAAAATTATAGGTTCAAATCCTATTATCCTAATAGATGAATGGCTGAGTGGTTTAAAGCATCAATTTTGAAAATTGAAATAATAATTTTATCATAGGTTCAAATCCTATTTCATCTAGAAATCTAAGTCTAGATAGCTCAGTTAGGTTAGAGCATAAGATTGAAGATCTTTGTGCATAGGTTCAAATCCTATTCTGGACATTAATAAAATTAAATTTTATGTATTTTTTAGATTTATATTACTTAAAAAACAGACCTGTTTCTCCTAATTTATTTATTTATTTTTCCCAAAATTCTTCATTAAGCTCTATTTGGCATAGATTTTGCGGTATTTATTTATTTATTTTTTTATTTATTTTCTTTATTTATTTTAAATTAATAACTAATTTTTATTATAATTTAGTATTTTTTATTATTTTTTTAAAATTTTGATTTTTATATTTTTTTTATTTATTTTTTTTATTTATCTTTTTGTATCATTTTTTGAATGGTATTAGATTTATTAGTTTAAATTTTATTACATTTTTAGATAAAAAACACTTAAATAACTTTTTTATTTTATGAAATTTAATTTTATTTTTATTTTTTATAATTGAACTAATAACATAAAATGCTTTTAAAATTTAATAAACAAATAAATAATTTTATAAAATTTAATAAACAAAATGTTTATATTAGAATATTTCGCTGAAATCCAATGATTTCTAAAAATTCATGATTTAGTATTTATCCATTAAATTTTATAAAAAATAATTTAATGATTTTAGATATTTTAAATTTTATAAAAAATAATTATGATTCTTCATTAACTTTTAGAAGATCATGTAGGGAAGGAATTTGCGGTAGTTGTGCAATGAATATTAATGGTGTTAACACTTTAGCATGCTTGAAAAAATTTAAAAATGAAAAATTATTAACAATTTACCCGCTCCCTCATATGTATGTAGTGAAGGATTTAATAGTGGATTTAACTAATTTTTATAAACAATATTTTTTAATAAAACCATGATTACAATTTAATACTAATTACAAAAATGAATTTTTACAGTCTAAACTTGATCGCTACGAATTAGATGGGATATATGAGTGTATTCTTTGTGCTTGCTGTTCTTCTAGCTGTCCTAGTTACTGATGAAACCATGATAAATATTTAGGACCTGCAATATTACTGCAATCGTATCGATGAATTTCTGATTCAAGAGATCACAATACTAAATTAAGAATAAGTTTTTTAAATAATAAATTTAGACTATTTAAATGTCATAATATTATGAATTGTTCAAAGTCATGTCCCAAAAATTTAAACCCTGCTAAAGCAATTAACTTGATAAAAGAAAATTTTAATTAAAACTAAAGGCGAGAAGAGCTAGGAGGTATTAGTTTTAAATTGTGAATTTAAAGTGCATGGGTTCGAATCCCATTTCTCGCCTTAATTTTAATTTTCAATGACTTAACATGGATTCTTTACTATTTTTTATATTTTCTAGTTTTGCTTTATTATCTTCTATTATGGTAATAAGTTTAACAAATCCTATTCATTCTGTTTTATTTTTAATTTTAACTTTTTGTAATATTACTTTTCTATTACTTTTATTAGGTGCAGAATTTTTTTCATTTTTAATTATTATTGTTTATGTTGGGGCTATTGCTGTTTTATTTTTATTTGTAATAATGATGTTAAATATAAAAAATTTGGATAAAGAAATAAATTTTTTATTTGTCATCCCAATAATATTATTAATGATTTTTTTTAATATTAATTATTTTTTTGATATAAGCCAAAATGTTAATTTATTAATATTTCCCAATAATTTTACATTGCATTGAATTTACTGAATTGAAGAAAACTACAATAAAAATAATATTATTATTATAGGAAACAGTTTATACACATATTTTAGTTCTTTATTTATTTTATCAGGGCTTATTTTATTAGTAGCAATGGTAGGAGTTATTGTTTTAACTATGCATCAAAAAACAAATTTAAAATATCAAAAAATTGAATTTCAATTGATTCGAAATTTTAAAAATTCAATAAAATTTATAAAATTAAAATAAACGGATATGATGAAATTTGGTAAACATAATAGATTTAGATTCTATTGAAGAATTCTTCTTAAGGGTTCAAATCCCTTTATCCGTTTATTTTTGTATAATAATACCGCTTTTAGGTAAACTTGAAAAGTTTAATAAAAACTTTTCAAGTTTACCTAAAAGCGGTATTATTATACAAAAATAAAAAAAGTAATAAAAAGATAAAATTTGTCCAATTAATACATATGGATCTTCAACAGGCATACCTCCTATTCAACCTAAAAGTAAACAACAACTTATTAATGTTCAATATAAAAATTTGTAAATGGGTCTAAATCTAGAACTTCTAACCTCTATTCCATGCATTCATGGAAGAAAAGCTAAAATTAAAATTGATAATAACATAGCTATTACGCCTCCTAATTTGTGAGGAATACTTCTTAAAATAGCATAAAAAGGTAAAAAATATCATTCGGGAACTATATGCGTAGGTGTTACCATTGCGTTAGCTTCTATATAGTTGTCCGGATGCCCTAAAATATTTGGTAAAAAATAAACAAAAAGTCCGAAAAAAATTAAAAATAAAGAAAGTCCGAAAAAATCTTTAATGATAAAATATGGAAACATATTAATTTTATCAGATGTTATTTCAATTCCTAAAGGATTACCTGAACCTTCTTGATGAAGGATAGCAATATGAATTAAAGATATTGATGCAATTATAAAAGGTAATAAATAATGTAAACTAAAAAATCTATTTAAAGTTGCGTTGTCTACTGAAAATCCACCTCATAATCATGTAACTATTGAATTTCCAATTAAAGGAATTGCAGAAACTAAATTTGTAATTACAGTAGCTCCCCATAAACTCATTTGACCTCATGGTAATACATAACCAATAAAAGCTGTTATAATCATAAGAAGTAAAATAATTATTCCGAAAAACCAAACTCAATTTTTTGGTTTTGAATAAGATCCAAAATATAGTCCTCTAAATACATGAATATAAACTACAATAAAAAACATGGAAGCTCCGTTTGAATGAATGTATCTTAGTAACCATCCAAAATTTACATTTCTCATTATATGTTCTACACTAAAAAACGCTAAATTAACATGTGGAGTATAATGCATTGCTAAAAAAATTCCTGTTAAGATTTGTATTATTAAACATATTGAAGCTAAAAATCCAAAATTTCAAGCATAATGAATATTAATAGGTGTTGGATACGAAATTAAATGATTATTAATAATTGAAATTAATGGATACTTAAAAAGTCTCATAAAAATAATTTTAAATTAAAAAAATTAAATAAATTTAATAATACTCGCTATTGGATTTGAACCAATAACTTAAATAAGAATAGATTTTAAATCTATCGTGTTTACCAATTTCACCAAGCGAGTTTCTGATGTAATAGGATTTGAACCTATAAATATTAACTTCAAAAGTTAATGCCTTACCAAGTTTGGCTATACATCAAACTTACTAAGTATGAAGCGAATAAGGAGATTTGAACTCCTAAATTATAGTTTGGAAAACTAATGATTTACCAATTATCTATATTCGCAAAGATTAAAATTAAATATTATTTAAGTATTCTTTCAAACAAATTTTATTAAAAGTATTAAACTTAGTAAGTTTAAATGAATTTTTAAAAAAATAATTAATATGAGAAATTTTATTTATTTTTTTTAATAATAAAATTACAAGTAATTTAGAAATTTGTTTTTCATAATTATTTATGAAAAGTAATTTTAATTTAAAATTACTTTTTTTCTTAAAATTTTGTAATTTAATTATTTTTTCAGAATTAATTAAATTAATATTTAAATAATAAATTTTTAAAAAATTAAAATATATTTTAATTTTTAATAATTTAGTATTTCAATTTTTTTTATCTTCTAAAATTTTTAAAAAATTATTAAAAGATTTCTTTAAATTAGATTCTATTTGATTGGTTTCTAATTTAAAAAAGTCATTCAAATTTGTCTTTAGCTTATCAAAAACTAAAAATAAAAAAGAAATAAAGCAAAGTAAAATTAAAAATTCTTCATTTAATAAAAATATTTTTTGAGAAATAATTAAAGTTACAATTAAAAAATATAAAAAAAAATTCATGATTTTTAACTACCTCCTCATCAATAAATAGATACAAATAAAAATAATCACACAACATCTACAAAATGTCAATATCAAGCAGAAGATTCAAAACCAAAATGATGCTCTCTTGTTAATTGAAAATTAAATAAACGAACTGAACATACTATTAATGAAATTGTACCTATCAATACATGGAATCCATGAAATCCTGTAGCCATAAAAAAAGTAGAACCATAAATACCATCTGACAAACAAAAATCTGCAACTTTATATTCATAAAGTTGTAATGCGGTAAAAATAATAGCTAGAATAATTGTTAAAAGTAAACTTATTAATGCTTGATTTCTTAAATTAGATACAATAGAATGGTGGCTTCAAGTTACAGTACAACCTGATAAAAGTAAAATTAAAGTATTTAAAAAAGGAATATTTCAAGGATTTAAAACATAAATTCCTTTTGGTGGTCAGATCGAACCTATTTCAATTGCTGGTGATAAACTGCTATTAAAAAAAGCTCAAAAAAAGGCAAAAAAAAATAAAATTTCTGAAGTAATAAATAAAAGAATTCCAAATCTTAATCCTTTTTGAACCATTCCTGAATGGTTCCCTTCAAAAACGGATTCTCTAGTGACATCTCTTCATCAAATAAACATTGTTAAAAATAATGCTATTAGACTAATTAATAAAATTATTTTTCCAAATTTAAATACATGAAAATAAAGAACAGCACCAATAGTTGATGAAAATGCTGCTATTGCTGCTACAAAAGGTCAAGGGCTTGGATCAACTAAATGGAATGGGTGTTTTTGTAAGTTATTCATAGTTTTATTAGAATTTAAAAATTTTAATAATTCTTTTTTTTATTTTTTGTATAGAAATTGATCTATTCGGATTAAATAAAATAATAAAAAAAATAATTAATAATAAACTTTGAATTAAATTTAATTTCATTAATTTATACTAAAGTTCATTTAATTTGTTTGAAAGTCATAAAACATATTTTTCTAAGTTTACAGCTTCAACTACAATTGGCATAAATCCATGATTTATTCCACAAATTTCACTACATTGCCCATAATATAAACCTTCTCTTTTTATAAATATTGAAGCTTGATTTAATCTTCCTGGAACTGCATCGCATTTTATCCCTAAAGAAGGAACCGCCCAACTATGTAAAACATCAGCTGCTGATATTATAATTCTTATATGAGTATTAATAGGAATAACCATTCTATTATCAACTTCAAGCAATCTAAAATATCCAAAATTTAAATCTTCTTCTGAAATCATATAGCTATCAAAATTTATAGTTTCATTATCATTGTTTAAATAGTCGGAATACTCATAAGTTCAGTATCATTGATGTCCAATAGACTTAATAGTAATTGTTGGTGCAATTATTTCATCCATTGCATATAATAATGAAAAAGAAGGGATTGCGATTATTAATAAAATTAAAGCGGGAGTAGTAGTTCAAATAATTTCAATAAAAGTACCATGAACTAAATCTGATGAAATACGATTTTTTGATTTTTCAAAATGCCAAATAGTACGAATTAATAGTCAAGAAACAAAAATAGAAATAACACAAATAAAAAACATTAAATCATGATGTAAATTTATTATTCCTTCCATTATTGGAGTTGCAGGATCTTGAAAACTTAGTTGTCAATTTTCTCCAATATCAGAAAAAGAAAAATTAATTAAAAATAAAATTATTAATAAAATGTTCATAACTTTAAATTAATTTTTTGATTCACAAATTATAGGAATTTCTTCAAATGTGTGATAAGCAGGAGGTGAATTCACCACTCATTCTAAACTTGAATTTCCAACTTTTTTATTTATTAAAATATCATTTTCTCAAGGAGAATTAACACAAAAATTACTTGAAGTTAATGAAACAAAAACTAAATAAAAAAAAAATAAAGTACTTATTAAAGCAATGTAAGATCCTAAAGTAGCTATTGAATTTCAGTAGTAATAGGAATCTGGGTAATCTGGAATTCTCCTAGGCATTCCAGCTAATCCAAGAAAATGCATTGGCATAAAAGTTAAATTTACACCTATAAAAGTTGACCAAAAATGGATTTGTCCTAATAATTCAGAATATTGTAATCCTGTTATTTTACCAAATCAGTAATAAAACCCTGCGAATATAGCAAAAACTGCTCCCATAGAGAGTACATAATGAAAATGAGCTACCACATAATAAGTATCGTGTAAACTAATATCTAATCCTGAATTAGCTAAAATTATTCCAGTTAATCCTCCAATAGTAAATAAAAAAATAAATCCAATAGTAAATAACATAGGAGTTTTTAAACTAATTGAACCTTCTCACATTGTTGCAATTCAACTAAAAATTTTTATCCCTGTAGGCACAGCAATAATCATCGTAGCCGCAGTAAAATAAGCTCTAGTGTCAACGTCTAATCCTACAGTATACATATGGTGGGCTCATACAATGAATCCTAAAATTCCAATTGATACCATTGCATAAACCATTCCAATATATCCAAAAATTGGTTTTTTTGAAAATGTCGAAACAATATGACTAATAATACCAAATCCAGGTAAAATTAAAATATAAACTTCCGGATGTCCAAAAAATCAAAACAAATGTTGATATAAAATTGGATCCCCACCTCCTGATGGATCAAAAAAAGTAGTATTAAAATTTCTATCAGTTAGTAACATTGTTATAGCACCAGCTAAAACAGGAACTGCTAATAACAATAAAATAGCAGTAACGAAAATTGATCAAACAAATAATGGAATTCTATAAAAATTTTGACCAATACTACGCATATTTAAAATTGTTGAAATAAAATTTATAGCACCTAAAATTGATGATGCTCCAGACAAATGTAAACTAAAAATAACTAAATCAACAGATGCACCAGAATGACTTTGAATTGAACTAAGCGGAGGATAAACAGTTCAACCAGTTCCGCTACCAACTTCAACAATAGATGAAATTAATAACAAACATAATGATGGTGGTAATAGTCAAAATGAAATATTATTTAATCTTGGAAATGCCATATCAGGACTTCCAATCATTATTGGAACAAATCAATTTCCAAAACCTCCAATCATAACTGGCATAACCATAAAAAAAATCATTAAAAATGCATGAGCAGTCACTAATACATTATAGATTTGGTGATTACCTAGTAAAGTACAATTTCCTGGTTGTGAAAGTTCCATTCTAATTAGCATTGACATACAGCCACCTAAAATTCCTGAGAAAGTACCAAAAATTAAATATAAAGTACCAATATCTTTATGATTTGTTGAAAAAATTCATCTTGAAATTCAATTTAAAAACATAATATCATTTTTATTATTAAATTAAACCAATTAATTAATTTTAACGAGAGAGACGGGATTTGAACCCGTAACTTTTAATGCGACAGATTAACACTCTAACCAGATTTGAGTTTCTCTCCCTTTTTAATATTAATTATTTTTGAATTAATTTTAATTTTATTGATATTTTTTTATTTATACAAAAAAAAATTTCTAAAGCTTCATTTAAATTAATATTACTAAATTCAAATATAATATTTCCTGAATTTAAAAAAATTCCAGAACTAAAAATTGCCCCTTTCCCCTTTCCCATTCTAGATTCTAAAGGTAATTTTGTTAAAGAATAATTTAAGATTAAATAATTCCAAACTTTAATTTTTTTTTTTGATTCCAGATTTTTAAATTTTCTAATTAATATAAAATGTAAAGAATCTAATTTGCTTTTTTCAATTAAATAATTTTCTAATACCTTTATACCAAAAGTACCAAATTTAAGTAAATGTTTAGACTGATTAAAATTATTAGAAAATTTATTATGGGTTTTTAATAATAGTTTCATGAATTATAAATTTTTTATTTTATAAAATAATCAAATTTTTAAACTTCACAAACCTAATTTTGTAAATAAAAAATTATTTAAATAATTAATATCTGAATTTAAATTTACGGAAGATAAAATTCCACTTTTTAATTCAATTTTTTTGGTCATTTGATTTTTTGAATTTTCAAATCTACCTTTTAGTTGAATTTTAAATCCTTTTAAAATTATTAATTTTGGACCATAAATTGAATAAAAAATTTGATTATAGTTTAAGTAGCTACAAAATAATTTAGTTAAAATTCCTAAAATTTTTTTGTAATTATTAATTCCAAATTTTAAAAATAAAAAATTAATATAATTTTTTAATAAAAAAGACGAATAAAATCATTCATTTTTTAAAAATAATTTATTTTTTTGTTTTTTAAAAGTAAATAAAAAATTAAAATTAATATTATTTAATAAAATTAAATAACTTTTCATATTAAAATTATTTTTTAAACAAAAAACAGATAAAGAAAATAAATTTTTATTTAAATGAAATTCGTTAAAAATTAAAATTAAATTATTACTAAAAAAATATTTATTTAAACAAAAACAAAGTTTTAAAATATTTAAATCAATGTTTAAAGTTGATTTTCCATAATTTTGAGAAAAAAAATTAAAGTTTTTAGTTACTCCAAACTTTAAAATTAATGAATTACTTTTTTTAGACATTTTATAAATTTTATTTGATTAAGTTAATTATTATTTAATAATTCGTATTTATAATTTATTTTTTATTACTAAAATTTTTTTTAAACCGATCTATTTAATTTTCGTTTAAAATATTTAGAAAAAAAATAGAAAAGTTTTTACAACATTGATACTTTCAGTGTTTAAACTAATTAATTTAGCTACTTGACGATATACTTGGAAGTATAATCATTATTACTATTAATTAATATATTTTAATCCTCTCGTACTAAAAATAATTTTCTAATTTTTTCTTAAATTTACAGTAGATAGGGACCGAACTGTCTCACGACGTTCTGAACCCAACTCACGTACCTTTTTAACTAGCGAACAACTAGACCCTTGAAATCATCTACAATTTCAGGAAAAGATGAGTCGACATCGAGGTATCAAACCATAACTTCAATAAGAACTTTTAGTTATGATGAATCTGTTATCCCTAGAGTTCCTTTTATCTGTTGTGCAACAAAAATTCCACACTTATTTGTTGGATCACTATAACTGACTTTCGTCTCAATTTAACTTATAAGTTTTATTGTCAAGCAAATTTAATTATTAAACTTTATTATTTACTTTCGTTCACCTCCGTTACAATTTAGGAGGTACTCATCCCAAGTAAACTTACTTTTTTACACTGTCTTAAGTAATTTAATCAAGTAAAAATAATAAAAAATATTGGTATTTCAAAAATGTTTACTCCCAATTATTCTATAATTATTCTATAATTTTTACAATATAAAATATAAGTAAAGGATCTAGGGTCTTTCCGTCTTACTGTAAAAAAACCACATTTTCATGGCTATTGTAATTTCACTGAATTTATGTTAGAGACAGTAAAACAATCGTGACATCATTCATGCAGGACGGAATTTACCCGACAAGGAATTTCGCTACCTAAGGATTCTTATAGTTAGAACCGCCGTTTACTTAAGCTTATAAAATTAATTTAAATCAACTTTTTTAACTTTTAAGCACTGGGCAGATGTCAGACTCTATACGTATTTATAATAATTAGCAGAGTCCTATGGTTTTGTTAACCAGTCGTTGTTTTTTTGTTTTTATACCAAAGAAATTATTGGTTATCTTTTTTGCGAACTTACAGAAATAAATTGCTGAATTCCTTAAACATAATTGATTCAATCACTTTAATTTATACCAGTGTTGGTTTTAGTACGGTTTATTTACCATAAATTTTTCTTGAAAAAAATAATTAAAAATTAAAATCCAAATTTTTAAAATTAAATAATTATTTTTTTTTAAATAAATTTATTAATTTACATATGATTAGTATTTATTTTCTTATCAAGTTTAATTTTCATTTATCTTTTAAAGACCGACTAACTCAATGTATTGAAAATTACATTGAAAACCTAAACTAAAAATGATTATGATTTTTACATAATTTATTCGTTACTCATATCAGCATTAGCACTTCTGAATAAATAAATATTTTTTTCAAAATAAAAGTTCAAAACAGAACGTTTTGCTACCAAAATTCAATAAATCGATTTACTATTTATTTTCATATATTGTTAATTTTATTAAAAAAAATAATGAGCTAAAACGCTTTCTCAAATAAAAAACTGCTTCTAAGCTTATTTAATAATTTTAATATTTGAATTTAATAAAATTTTTGTATTAATAGTAATTGAAAATCTTATTAATTTGATTTGGATTGTTTTCCTTTTGTCTTTAAACCTTATCGCTAAAAGACTGACTATTGCTTATTAAAAATTTAAATTCAGAGATAAATATAATTTTCAAAATATTTGTACTTTACACTAAAAAAAATAAACAACGTAGTACTAAAATACATTTCGCAAAAAACCGGCTATTACCAAGTTTGATTAATCTTTCACCCCTAACCGTAAATCTTCTCCATATTTTGCTACATATGTGAGTTCAGTCTTTAAAAATTTATTATAAAATTATCAACTTGTTTACAGCTAGATCACTTGGTTTCAGGAATAATAAAATTAACTAAAGTATGCAATTTTCATAATTAACTTGCTAAGATTATTAACTTACTGATTCATTATGCAAAAAGCAATTTGTTGTAAAACTCCAAAATAATTTAAAACATTCAAATTCAAATTTCTATTCGATTTTTATCTTTCTTTCACAATACTCGTACACTATAGGTTAAATTTAATTTTAAGCTTAGAAGGTGGTACTCCTTTATTATTCATACAAAATTTGTATTACTTTTTATAATAATAAAATAAATATTACAAGATTTAATACTAAATATTAATTTATATTCAAAATTTAATTATTTTTTTAAGCTTAATAATTATTTTCATTCGCCATTACTAATAATTTCTCGTTTGATTTTATTTTTATGTTACTAAGATGATTCAATTCACATAATTTTATAAATATTTACTTTTATTTTAAGGAAAAATAATAATCACAAGTCTAAACCTATTATTAAATTTCGTTTTGAAACGTCCTTTTAATTAAACTTACCAAGATTTTCTTTAAATGCTTTTTAATAATAATTCCCTTAATCAATTCCCTTTAACCTTTCATTAAGTTCATAAATTCAATTGTAATAGAATTTCTAATTCTATAATAAATAACTAAAATAGCTAGACCTATTGATGATTCCGCTGCTGCTACAGTTAAAATTAATATAGCAAAAATTTGTCCTAAAATATCATCTAAATAAATAGAAGAAAAAACTAAACTAAAACTAATTGATAAAAAAATCATTTCTAAAGACATAAGCATAATTAAAATATTTTTTTGATTTAAAAAAAGTCCAATTAAGCTAATTGAAAATAATAGTAATGCTATACTAATAGAATTTATTTGCATAATTTAAAATAGAAAATTAAATTTTTTATGAATTATTTTTTATGAAGTAGAAGATTTTTTTGATTAAATTGTCCAGCCACAGGTTCCCCTACGGCTACCTTGTTACGACTTCACTTTAGTTCTTTATTTACTAACGATTTAAAAAACTTTAAAATAAAAAAAATTTCCAAAGTGTGACGGGCGGTGTGTACAAAATTCAAGAACATATTCACCGTAACATTCTTATAAACGATTACTAGTAATTCCAACTTCATATTTTCGAGTTTCAGAAAATAATTCGATAACTAATTTTATTTATTTTATAAACTTACATTTACAATAAAATTTGAAAAAGTTATTGTAGCACATGAAAGTAGCCCAATTTATAAAGGTCATAAAGACTTGTCGTTATTCTAATTTCATTTAAGATATCCTTAAATTATCTATATATTTCGAATACATAAGAGTTTCGTCCGTTTATAGGAATGAACCAAACACTTCACAGCACGGACTGACGACAGCCATGCAACACTTGATAGATCAAAAATTGGTAAGGTTTCTCGCGTATTATCGATTTAAACCACATGCTCCACTACTTGTTTGAATTCCCGTCAATTCCCTTGAGTTTTAATCTTGCGACCGTAGTTCCCAGGCGAAATGCTTTGCGTTAACTTAAATTTATAAATTATTATTTATAAAGCATTCATAGTTCACAGTATAGACTACAGGGGTATCTAATCCCTTTTGCTACCTATACTTTAATTTTTTTAATGTCAGTAACTAAATAGATTTTTGCTTTCGCAATTGATATTCTTTTAAATATTAAAATATTTTACCATTACTTTTAAAATTCTAAAATCTTCTTCTGTACTCTAGAAAATTAGTTTTTTTAATTTTTTATAAAATTATTTTATATTTTTAAATTAAAATTTAATTTTCAATCTAAAAATTCTTTACGCCCAATTTATTGAATAACGTTAGCTCTCCTCGTTTTACCGCGGCTGCTGGCACGAAATTAGCCAGAACTAAAAAATATAAAAATCATAATTTTTTATACATTGTGTTTTAAAATTAATTTTCATCACACATTTGGTTTAACTGGGTCAAGCTTTCGCTCATTGCCCAATATTCTTCACTGCTGCCAAAAAAAAATGTTTGGACCTTATTTCAATTCCAATGTGGTTGTACGTCCTCAAAGACCAACTAAAGATTATTAGCTTAAGTTTTTTAATACTTAATAACTTAATCTTGTGTAAACTTATTTATTTTTTTATAAATTAATTTTTACATTTTACTCACCCGTACGCTTAATATAAAATTAAACTTGCATGTGTTAAATTAACCAATAACGTTTATTCGGAGCCAGGATCAAACTCTTATTAAA